AAGTAGCTCCTAATAGTACTGTTATTATACCTATCAAAGATATTAGAGTCATTATGTAAGGTATAATTATGAAAAGAGGAAAAAGTCGAGCGACAAGAAAAATCCCCGCTGCTACCATAGTAGCAGCATGTATAAGAGCCGAAATAGGAGTGGGCCCCTCCATGGCATCGGGTAACCATACATGAAGGGGAAATTGGGCGGACTTAGCAACTGCCCCAGCAAATAATAAGAAAGTACACAAAATGCCAAATAAAAAATTAACCTCATTATTAATAATTAAGTTATTGAATATTTCAAACAAATCCCAAAATTCGAAACTTCCTGTTGTCCAATAAAGACCTAAAATTCCTAATAATAATCCAAAATCCCCTACACGATTAGTTACAAAGGCTTTTTGACAAGCATTTGCTGCAATAGGTCGTGTGAACCAAAAACCTATTAAAAGATAGGAACACATTCCAATTAATTCCCAAAAAATATAAATTTGTATTAAATTCGAACTAGTAACTAATCCCAACATGGAAGTATTGAAAAAACTCATATAAGAAAAAAATCTTAAATAACCTTGATCATGAGACATATATTTGTCACTATAAATAAGAACCATAATTGCAACAGTAGTGATTAACATTGACATAATAGAAGTAAGTGGATCGATCAAATAACCGAACTCGAAAGAAAAATCATTATTGAGGGTCCAAGACCATACATATTGATAGATAGAACTTCGATTTATTTGCTGAATAGATAGCTTTATCGAAAAAACCATAACTATACTTAACAACGAAATACTAGGAAAAGCCCACATACGCCGAAGCTTTTTTGTTGCCGTCGGAAAAAGGAAAAGTCCTACTCCTATTAATAAAGGGACTAGAAGTGGAATGAAAGATATGATCAATGCATATTGGTATATATGTTCCATAAAAAAACTTTTTTTTTTTAGAATTAATTGTTTCCGATTCACCGGCTCTTACCGCTTTCTTTTTACCTTTTTCTTTCGAAAGAAGTCAATAAAAAAATTAAAATATGCAATAACGAGATTTTTCGAATAAGAAATTCAATTCGAATAATAAAATGATCATTTTATTACTATTCAAATAAAGAAGTTCTAATTGGTCAAATGATCAAGTTTTTAGTGAAACTAAATAGTTAGTTATTAAACTATTCAAATGAACTTCAAATCTAGAAAAATAGAAAAAATTCCCCTTCCATTATTATTAAAAATCTATATTCTATTATAAAATCTATATTCTATTATAGAATAGATAGAAAAAGGATACAAAATTGGATCAAAATAAAAAAAAGTACTTGAATCGGATCTAAATCATAAGATTTGCCAAGTTTTAAATTTAATTTAAATTTAATATAAAAAACTAGGAACTAGTTAAATTAGCTTATTTGGAATCATTAACTAGTTCTCTAGAAAACTTTTTTTATTGTCTTCGATTCCAAAAAAAAAAAAACAAATTTTTTATAGAAAAGCCTATGATATCCACTACTTTACTTTCTACTTTACATAACTTAGAATTAAAAAATTACTAAATGAAAATGGATCCAATTTTGTATCCTTTTTTCTAGTATCATTTCAATTTGATAATAAAGCAATTCGATGTATTTTTGAAATAGATTCCAAATTTTTCATTAAGCCATTAGGATTAGGTAAGGGACTGGGCTCTTACCCCTTTCGACGTGATTTATTCCATTATATGGAAATTCAATGTTACAAGAGTAGATCGAAATATAAGTCGAAATTTGGATTTCTTTTTTTTTTTTTCATTTTTAGTAAAAAAAAACTAATAGTAAAAAAAAAAACGAACTTTATCGGGCGTAACTTCTATAGCTATAGATACAACTATGTAATTTTTTTCATATATTTCTAGTTTTTATGATAAGGTATCGTCTAGAAAGTAAATAGCTAGATAATAAATAGGAAAGAAAGATTTGTTTAAAGAGATGTCTTTCACATCCAACTATAGCAATAAGTAATTGATTCATTTTTAAATGGCAGTTCCAAAAAAACGTATTTCTATTTCCAAAAAAAGTATTCGTAAAAATATTTGGAAAAGGGGGGGGTATTGGGCAGCGTTAAAAGCCTCTTCTTTAGCGATATCCCTTTCCACCGGAAATTCAAAAAGTTTTATTGTACGAAAAATAAGTAATTAAACGTTGGAATAATCTGACTTAGCCTTACTGAAAAACTAGTACTAGTAATAGTATAATAAATTCTCAAAAATATTCTAAATAGTTTTGAGTATATTTTCTCATTTCTGAGATGGGGATTCTTATATTCCCCATCAACCTACTTGTCACAATAATAAAAGTTTTTATACCCTTTATACTTATATAAGAGCAAATATAAAAAATCTTTAATAAAAATGGGTCATTACCAAATGAAGATGAGAAAGAACATTTTTAGTTCTATCCCTGAATGGAAAGCAGAATTACCTAGTTAAACAGTTTCATTTCAAGAAACCATAAACTACACGAAAGCCCATGAGCA